TAAAAAACAAAGAAAAAGAAGCAATTTTCTTCTGGTTTGAAAAACCTCTTGTGACCCGTCTTTTCGACTATAAGCGATGGAATCGTCCATTGCGGTATATAAAAAATGATCAATTTGAAAAAGCTATAAGAAATGAAACGTCACAATATATTTTTTACACATGTCGAAGTGATGGCAACCAAAGAATATCTTTTACGTATCCATCCAGTTTGTCAACTTTTTTGGAAATGATACAAAGAAAAATGACTTTGTACACAAATACAATGGAAAATCACTATTGATACAAATACAAAAGATAAATAAGATAAAGAAATATTGAGACAAAAGATAAATAGAAGAAAAGATAATAAGAGATACGCCCTCCTCCTACATATTTTATGCCCTCTCCTACAAAGAAACTCGTAATACCAACGCCATTCGTAATTCCATCAATTACTCGTCTATCAAAAAAATGAGTTAATTCAGCTAATCCTCTTAGACCCTTAGTAAAAGATGTTGCATAAAAAGCATCTATGTAACCACGATTATATGACCAACTATATATTATATTTATTAGTTTGTCTCCCCAAAAGCGCGTCTGACCCTTTTTTAAAAATGCATTTTTAAAATTAAAATTTTGTAAAGATGAATAAAGGGGCTTATATAAAAGAGATGCTATAAGTATTCCAAAACATGCTAGACTGACTGAAAAAATAGCATTTGAAAAAAATTCATACCAATCCACCGAATCAGTCAAATTTTTATGTAAAAGATTTATAGACGGAGTTAACCATTTTGATAATATATCCAAACCCATTCCTTCTTGATTCAAAGGAAGTGCCAGGGATCCCACGAACAAGGTAAATAGAACCAATACAAGCAAAGAGAATAACATAGTATTATCTGATTCATGGGGATATAAAAAACTTTTTTTTTTACAAGTTTTTAAATGAATAATTAAGGGTTGGTTGATGGTTTTTACCATATTATAAATTTGGTTTTGGTATGCCGTCTTAGAAAAAAAAGAAGCCTTCTCATTATTATTCATTATTAATAAAGTTAATAAACTTATATATATATATTTTTTTTTTAAGCCTTCTTTTCCCCATAGAGATACTGAATAAAACGGACTCATTCCCATTTGTTTTCCACTGTAATTTTGAAAATTAGTATTTAAATGCCCTTCAAAAGTAAGTAAATAAATTCGAAACATATAAAATGCAGTTAACCCGGCTGTGGAACAAGCTATTATTCCGAAAAGTGGTGAATACAACCAAGTATCATTAAGAATTTCATCTTTGGACCAAAAACAAGCAAGTGGGGGAATACCACAAAGAGAAAGTGTACCTAATAAAAAAGCTGTTTTTGTAATTGGGACATGTTTTGTTAAACCGCCCATAAGAACCATATTCTGACTTTTATCTGGAGAATATCCAACAATAGCTTCCATTGAATGAATAATTGATCCAGATCCTAAAAACAATAATGCTTTAGAGTAAGCATGAGTAATCAAATGAAATAAAGCAGCTCGATATGACCCCATACCTAAAGCTAACATCATATAACCCAATTGAGACATTGTAGAATAGGCTAAACTTCTCTTAATATCTTTTTGAGCAAGAGCCAAAGTAGCTCCTAATAGTACTGTTATTATACTTATTAAAGATATAAAATTCATTATGTAGGGTATTCCTATGAAAAGAGGAAGAAGACGAGCGACAAGAAAAATGCCCGCTGCTACCATCGTAGCAGCATGAATCAGAGCCGAAATAGGGGTAGGCCCTTCCATGGCATCAGGTAACCATACATGAAGGGGGAATTGTGCCGATTTAGCAATTGCACCGGAAAATACTAGAAAAACGCATAAATTATAAACTAAAAAAGTAAACGCATTATCATTATTATAACTTAAGTTATTGAATATTTCGAACAAATCCTGAAATTCAAAACTACCTGTTATCCAATAAAGACCTAAGATTCCTAAAAATAAACCAAAATCTCCTATACGATTAGTTACAAAAGCTTTTTGACAAGCATTTGCAGCAATAGGTCGTGTGAACCAAAAACCTATTAATAGATATGAGCACATTCCAACTAATTCCCAAAAAATATAAATTTGTATCAAATTTGAACTCGTAACTAATCCCAGCATGGAAGTATTGAAAAAACTCATATAAGCAAAAAATCTTAAATATCCTTGATCATGAGACATATAATTATCACTATAAATCAAAACCAGAATTCCAACAGTAGTAATTAATATTAACATAATAGAAGTAAGTGGGTCGATCAAGTGGCCGAACTCTAAAGAAAAATCATTATTAATAGTCCAAGACCATACATATTGATATATGAAATTGCTATTTATTTGCTGAATAGCCAGATCTGCAGAACAAATCATAACTATACTTAATAATAAAACACTAGGAAAAGCCCACACGCGACGAAGATTTTTTGTTGCCGTCGGAAAAAAGAGAAGCCCGACTCCGATTAAGACAGGAACTGTAAGTGGAACGAAAGGTATGATCCATGCATATGGATATGTATGTTCCATAAGAAAAACCTTTTTCATTTTAAATTAATTCTTTCCGATTCACCGGATCTTCTCTCTTTCGCAAAAAAAAAAAAGGAAAAATATATATATATAGATTAGAGATGCAAGACCAAAATTTAATCTTCTTAAGTAGTCTTATTCTTTACCAAATCGTTCAAATCAAGAAGTTACAATTGATTAAATGATATCACCCTTACTAGTGCAAAGTGAATAGTTATTTATTATTTTTTAAGTAATATGGTTCTATATTTAAAGCTATTTCGGGAGATCCAGAAAAAAAAAGCTTTTTTAACTTTAACCAATTTTATTTCTATAGTACGTTGGATACTATAGCTATAGAGCTTTTACTATGAGGATATAAAGAAATCCATTAGTATAGTATGAATTCGTTTTTTTTGTCCGGAAAGTTATAATTTATTAATTATATGTAATATAAATGTAAAAAAAAATTAATGACATATAATCTTTTTTCGCCTTTTTTATAGCAAAGTAGTATTATCTAAATAAAGAACTAGATGGATAATCAATAGTAAATAAAGATTCGTTTTTATTGAATATTAAATATTCTATTAATACTAGATAGATGACTAGATAGATGTCTTTCACATCCAACTATAACAATGAGTAATCTCTTGATTTTTGAATGGCAGTTCCAAAAAAACGTACTTCTATGTCAAAAAAGCGGATTCGTAAAAATTCTTGGAAAAAGAAGGGATATTGGGCAGCGTTAAAAGCTTTTTCATTATCGAAATCTCTTTCGACCGGGAATTCAAAAAGTTTTTTTGTGCCGACAAATAAATAATCAAACATTGGAATAATCGGAATAAGAACTGAATGACTTTTTTGTTCTATCCCTAGATCCTAGATAGTTCTAGGGATAGAACAAAAAAGTCTTATTCCCACAGAGGATAAACTATGCGTAAGCTTATTATTTTATTAAGTTAAATATAACTGACATTCTAAAATCAGATAAATATACTCTATTAGTGAACACATATTTAAATGACGTTGTATTCCTAAATTTTAAATTTTAATCGTTCCTAAATATGAATTGACTACTTCAATCTCGACGATTGAGTATGAATAGGTTATTATAATTTTGAGCAAGCCGCTATGGTGAAATCGGTAGACACGCTGCTCTTAGGAAGCAGTGCTAGAGCATCTCGGTTCGAGTCCGAGTGGCGGCATGGGATCTATCTTCTAAAACTTCTCAAATAAAAGCGATAGACTAAGTCCTATTAAGTAATTCCAGAAATTAAACTCCCTGCATTCCGTAATTATAATTAAGGTACTCCCTCCTTAAAAAAATATATATAATATGATTTTTTCGACTTTCGAACATATATTAACTCATATATCCTTTTCTATTATTTCAATTTTAATTACACTATATTTTATAACCTTATTAGTGGATGAAATCGGAGGACTAGATGATTCATCCGAAAAGGGCATGATAGCGAGCTTTTTCTGTATAACCGGATTATTAATCACGCGGTGGATTTATTCGCGACATTTTCCATTAAGTGATTTATATGAATCATTAATTTTTCTTTCGTGGAGTTTATCCAGTATTAATATGCTTCCGTATTTTCAAAAACATAAAAATAATTTAAGCGCAATAACCGCGCCAAGTGCTATTTTTACCCAAGGCTTTGCTACTTCGGGTCTTTTAACTGAAATGCATCAATCCGCAATATTAGTACCTGCTTTACAATCCCAATGGTTGATGATGCATGTAAGCATGATGGTATTGGGCTATGCAGCTCTTTTATGTGGATCATTATTATCAATAGCTCTTTTAGTCATTACATTTCGAAAAGACATAAGTATTCTTCATAAAAGCAACCATTTATTAAAATTAAATGAGTTAGTTTACTTTAATGAGACCAAATACACAAATAAAATAAACAATATTGTAAAAAATACTTCATTTCTTTCTCATAGGAATTATTACAAGTATCGATTGATTCAACAATTGGATGATTGGGGTTATCGTGTTATTAGTCTAGGTTTTATCTTTTTAACCATAGGTATTCTTTCGGGAGCAGTATGGGCTAATGAGGCATGGGGATCATATTGGAATTGGGACCCAAAAGAAACTTGGGCATTTATTACTTGGACCATATTTGCGATTTATTTACATACGCGAACAAAGGAAAATTTACAAGGTGAAAATTCGGCAATTGTGGCTTCTATGGGGTTTCTAATAATTTGGATATGCTATTTTGGGGTTAATCTATTAGGAATAGGGTTACATAGTTATGGTTCATTTAACCTCTAATTGAATTGCAGAAAGGGCGTGACTAATACAGTTAGGTGTAGGACTATATATAAGAAAACTTCGTGTAAGCTGACGAGAACCCTTTGAATCCAGATTGTAGTGATTCAAAGGGTTCGGAATAATTCGGTTTACAATTCATTTTTTATTATCTTAAGTAAACTATTTATCAAAAAAATTAGATAGAAT